TCACTTTTTTTTCATGAAATGTGTTGGCTTGGTATTAGTCTGGATACGGCAAAATTTTTCTATTCGATCGATTATTCGATCTAATACGTACCTTAATGGAATTATTCGATCTAAGGGGTATAAGAAGTACAAGTACTCTGTGTCAGAATTGAAGGACCTTGTGTCAGAATTGAAGTACTTTGTGTTAGACTTGATAGGTTCTATGGATCGAATCTTTAGTATTCTCTTATTTATTAGCTGTGTCTACTCTTTAGGCAGAATGCCGTCACCCATTTTTAGTAGGAAACTGCAAGAAACCTCAAAAACGACAGAAAGGGGGGAAAGTGAGAAAGAAAGAGATGTAGAAACAACTTTCGAAACGAAAGGGACTAAACAGGAACAAGAGGGATTCACCGAAGAAGATACTTCTCCTTCCCTTTTTTCGGAAGAAAGGGAGGATCCGGACAAAATCGATGAAACGGAAAGGATCCGAGTGAATGGAAAGGACAAAACAAAGGATGAATTCCACTTTAACTTAACAGAAGAAGATAAAGACCTCTTCTGGTTTGAAAAACCCCCTGTGAGTCTTCTTTTCGACTATAAACGATGGAATCGCCCGTTGCGATATATAAAAAATTATCGATTCGAACATGCTGTAAGAAACGAAATGTCACAATATTTTTTTTATACATGTCAAAGTGATGGAAAACGAAGAATTTCTTTTACATATCCATCCAGTTTATCAGCTTTTTTTGAAATGCTACGACAAAAAATGTATTTTTATTTTTTTACAACAAAAAAATTCGTCTGTGATGAACTGGATAAATTCTTCTATGATGAACTGCACAATTATTATTGTTGGATTTATACCAACGAAAAAAAATGGAGGAGCCTAAGGAACGAGTTTAGAGATAGAATTGAAGCCCTAGACAGAGGATCTCCTTATCTGGATGTACTCGAAAAAAAGACTCGATTATGCAATAATAAAACTAAAGAAGAATACTTGCCTAAAATATATGATCCTCTCTTAAACGGATCCTATCGTGGAATAATTCAAAAATTTTTTTTACCTTCAATCCTAAATGAAACTGCAGTCAAAAATTCGATAGAGACAAATTTGATAAATAAACTCAATAAAGTTCATAGTATCCTTCTTTTTAAGGGTAAGGAACTTCATTTTGAAGAATTGTATCAGAAATTGGAAGGGAAAATAGCTACATTGGAAGAGAAATTGGTCCAGAAATTGGACCAGAAATTGGAAGAGAAATTGGGACAGAAAATATATACATTGGATAAAAAATCATTAGCAAGAGAATTGAGTCTTTTAATCGATGAATTTGCTGAAGAATCAACATCAAATTGGAAAGGAATTTCTTTATTTCCGGAACAAAGACGAATTGATTCAGAAGATCCAGAAAAAGTTTTGAAATTTTTAATCGAAAGAGTCATAATCGATCCCATCATTCAAACAATATGCGATACAGCCATAATTCCTCCCATGGAAAAAACAACCCGAAAAAAATCGATTGGAATAAATAAAAAAGTCCCCCGATGGTCATACAAATTATTCAGCGAGGTAGAACAACTCGGAAAAACTGAAACAACGGAAGAGGGGGAAGTGTGGATAGTAGATCATCAAATTCGCTCGAGGAAAGCGAAACGTATAGTTCTTTTTACGCAGGGTCCAGAGAATGCCGACCCTAGTATCAAAACTATGACGAAGCCTGATGAAAGAGAAGAAGTGACTATGATAGATTATCCCTATGAAGCGGATTTTCGTCGAGACATAATAACTGGTTCTATGCGTGTTCAAAGACGTAAAACCCTTACGGGGAAAATGTTTCCCTTACATCCGTATTCCCCACTTTTTTTCGACAGAGTAGGATTTTCTTGGGATGTTCTTTTCGAACCATTCATATTATCAGTAATTGAGATTTCCGACCTAATACAAGACATTTTTAGAAAGGGTATAAAAGGAAGCGTAGCAAAAAGAATAAAGAGGTTGAAAAAAAAAAAAAAAATGTACATGGAGGAAAACAAAAGCTACGAAGAAATTCAAAAAGAAGTCAATGAAATGGAAAAGGGGCGGGACGGGCAGCCGGAAATGGAACGAATAGACAGGACACGAGAAAAAATATCAGACCTCTATGATGTCATTATTTATGCTCATGGAATAAGAGCTTTTATTTTACTAATTCAGTCGAGGCTTAGAAAATCTATTGTATTACCTTCATTGATACTAGCTAAAAATATTGTCCGTTTCTTATTACGCCAAGAGTCCGAGTGGGAGCAGGATATAAGGGAGATGAATAGAGAAGTGCATCTTATATGCACCTATAAAGGTATGCCAGTACTAGAAACAGGAAGAAACGGAATTTTTCCTCAAAACTGGGCCACAGAGGGTATACAAATAATGATAAGATTTCCTTTCCGTCTGAAACCTTGGCACCGATCTAAGATACGACCTTCTCGTAGGGATCCAAATCCAAAGCAGGAAAGTCTTGCTTCTTTTTTAACGATTTGGGGACTGGAAACTGACCGTCCTTTTGGTTCTCCTCTCGTAGGACTTGGTATTTTGTTTCGTTATTATTTTGGACCCCCTTTGAAAAAACTCCAAAAAGCAATTATAAAATGGAGTTTTCGAGCTCTAAAAAGTTTTAAAGAAAGAACAAAATTATTGTTTCTAAAGGTCCAAAAAGAACCAAAAAAATTGAGAGAGGATTCGAGTGAAATAAAAAAAGATTCTATAATCAATAATCAGATTATTCATGAATCATCCATTCAAACCCGATCTATGGATTGGACAAATTATTCACTGACAGAAATCAAAATTAAAGATCTGACTGATAGAACAAGCACAATCAGAAATCAAATAGAAAGAATTACAAAAGACAAGAAAAACGGATTTCGAACTCTAAAGATAAATATTAGTCCTAACAAACCAAGTTATGGTGCTCAAAAATTAGCATCACTAAAAAATTTTTTTCAGATATTAAAAAGAAGAAATGATCGATTAATCCGTAAATCACATTATTTTATAAAATGGATCGTGGAAAGGGTATACACGGATATCCTTCTAGAGAGCTTTCCATATATCATTAATCATCTTACTAATAGTCTTTATAGGCCCATGATCATTAGAAAACTTTTTCGTAAATTAAAAAAAAAAAAAAATTTTGATACAAAAGAGAAAAAGATAATTGAGCGTATTTCAACTATACAAAAAAAACTTTCACCTTCTCGTATTCGTCATAAGATTCAGACGAAGTCGGAGGTTTCTTTTAAATTATCCCTCGTGTCACAGGCCTATGTATTTTACAAATTATCACAAACCCAGGTTATTAACTTGTATAAGTTAAGATCTGTCCTTCAATATGACGGAGCGTCTTTATTTCTTAAGAATGAAATAAAAGATTATTTTCGAAGACAAGGAATAATTTCTTCCGAATTAAAGCATAAGAAACTTCAGAATTCTGGAATGAATCAATGGAAAAATTGGTTAAAGAGTCATTATCCATACGATTTATCTGGGCTAAAATGGTCTAAATTAGTACCGCAAAAATGGCGAAATAGAGTCAATCAACATTGTAAGGTTGAAAAGAAAAATTTAACCAAACGGGATTCATCTGAAAGAGAGGAAAAGGTTTCGTTATTGCTAAATAAAAACGATCATTTTCAAAAAATGTATAGATATGATCTTTTAGCATATCAATCGATTTTTTATGAAGATAAGAAGGACTCATATAATTACAACATACATAAACCGAAATTTGTTGATACGGGGGGGAGTATCCCTATTACTAATTTTATAAGAAAAGATTATTTTATGTATATAAAAAATCCAGATAGAAAATTTTTTGATACGAAAGGTCTTTTTTATCTCAAAATTAATAAAGATAAAGAAATCAACCCATCCAATCAAAAGGGTTTCTTTTCTTTTTTTGATTGGATGGGAATGAATGAAGAAAGACTAAATCGTCCTGTATCGAAACCGATACCTTGGTTATTCCCACAATTTGAGTTATTTTTTAATGTATCTAAAATGAAACCCGGGTTTATACCAATTCATTCACTTCTTTTTCATTTTAATGAAGATGTTAGTCAAAATAAAAATCTCACTCAAAAGAAAAAGGGGGATCTTATACTATCAAATGAAAAAGAAAAAAAATCTTTTGAATTAGAGAATCAAGAAGAAAAAAAAACCATAGGTCAAAGAGATCTCGCATCAGATGCCCAAAACCGAGGGAACCCTGAATCTGTTCTCTCAAACCAACAAAAATATATGGAAGAACTTTATACGAAATCAGATATGAAAATGGGTAGAACGAAAAATCAACCCAAAAGCATTTGGACTTGGGAAATAGACTTAGATGCGTTCATGAAAGGATCTTTTGCTTTGCAATTGAAATGGATGCTGAGTCCTTTGACTATGGAATTATTCGATTATGCGCTGTCCGTACTTGAATGGGAAAAGGAAAGCAGAATGACAACAAAGTTCGGTTTCGGCTTTATTAAGAAGGAGGAGTTAACTCTGGATCCAATGCTAATCCGGGATTTGAATCTTTCAAAAATCCTAAAAGAGGGAATATTTATTATCGAACCAGTTCGTATACCTGTAAAACATAATGTAGAATTTATTATGTATCAAACCATAAGGATTTCTTTGGTTCATGAGATGAAACAAAGAAATAATCAAAAAAGATACAGAGAAAATATGGATAATAATCATTTTGAGGAATCGATTGCAAGACATCAAATGATGACGAAAAATGGAAACAAAAATCATTATGATTTGCTTGTTCCTGAAAATATTTTATCGTCTAGACGGCGTAGAGAATTGAGAATTCTAAGTTGTTTCAATTCAAGGAATAGTAATTGTGTGGATAAAAATGCAGTATTTTGCAATGGGAACAAGGTAAAAACCTGTGGTCAATTTTTGGATGAAAGCAAAGATCTTGATAGAGATAAAATGAAATTAATTAAATTAAAATTCTTTCTTTGGCCCAATTATCGATTAGAAGATTTAGCTTGTATGAATCGCTATTGGTTTGATACTAATAATGGTAGTCGTTTCAGTATGTTAAGGATACATATGTATCCACGATTGAAAATTGATTGATGATACAATTGTCTTCCCCTACGATATATATCGGGTGGATAAATAGCTGCGCACATGCCTTGTCTTACATCCTTTTTTGATACATGAATACTAATTCAATGACGTATCAATTAGATCAGAAAATGAATCAATAAGGAAATTCGGATTGATTCTTGTGTATACCAGATCAAAATACCTCGCATTATTATTACTGATCAGTAAAATTCATATTCGTAAAATAAAAATAGTAAATTAATAAAAAAATTGACGCATAGAATAAATACAAAAAAAGGTAAGAAGAAATGCGCCCCCCACCTACATACTTGAGACCTTCTCCTAGAAAAAAACTTGCAACACCCAATCCATTTGGAATTCCATCAATTACCCGCCTATCAAAAAAATTTACTAGTTCGGACAACCCTCTTACACTCCGAATTACGTATCTTGTATAAAAAGCATCTATGTAACCACGATGATGGGCCCAATCATATATTAGATTTTGAATTTTGTCCGAAAAAACCCTATTTAGATACCTTTTGGCAAAAAAATTAATTAAAGCAAAATTTTGTAAGGACGAATAAATAGGTTTATATAAAAAAGATGCTATAACTATTCCGGAATAAGCTATACTAACCGAAAGGATTGCATTTAACACAAATTCAGACCAATCAAAAAAATTTTCATTATTCAATTTTTGATGTAAAAGAGTTACAGATGGGCTTAACCATTTGGACAATATATCCAAATCTATGCCTTCTTGATTGAAAGGAATTCCTAGGAATCCGATGAACAAAGTCAAAAAAATTAATAGAAGTAGAGGGAATAACATAGTATTATCCGATTCATGAGGATATGGATCAATTTTTTTATGTTCACTATTTTTAATAATAAAGGATCGCATTGGTTTTTTGATACTTTCGTGTGGATTTTTAGAAAGATTTTCGTTATTTTTTATTGGTAACAAAGTTAATAAACGAAAATTTTTGTTAATAAGTTTCAGTCCATCTTGACCCCATAAAGATATTGAATAGAAGGAACTACTTTTTTTTCCGTTATAATTTTGAAAATGAACGTTTAAATGACCCTCAAACACGAGTAAATAGATGCGAAACATATAAAATGCAGTTAATCCTGCTGTAGCCCAGGCTATGATTGCGAAAGTTGGTGAATACAACCACGTATCATTAAGAATTTCATCTTTAGACCAAAAACAAGCAAGAGGTGGAATACCAGAAAGAGAAAGTGTACCTAAAAAAAAAGAAGTTTTTGTGATTGGCACGTGTTTTTTTAAACCCCCCATAAAAACCATATTTTGACTTTTATCTGGAGAATACCCAACAATAGTTTCCATAGAATGAATAATAGATCCAGATCCTAAAAACAACAATGCTTTTGAGTAAGCATGCGTGATCAAATGGAATAAAGCAGCTCGATAAGACCCCATACCTAGAGCTAACATCATATACCCCAATTGAGACATTGTAGAATAAGCTAAACTTCTCTTAATGTCTTTTTGGGCAAGAGCTAAAGTGGCTCCTAAAAGTACTGTTATTATACCAATTAAAGCAATCAGATGTAATATAGAGGGAATGAGTATCAAAAGAGGAAAAAGTCGAGCAACAAGAAAAATCCCCGCAGCTACCATAGTAGCAGCATGTATAAGAGCCGAAATAGGAGTAGGTCCCTCCATAGCATCCGGTAACCATACATGAAGGGGGAATTGGGCAGATTTGGCAACTGCACCAGCAAATAATAAGAAAGTACATACAGTTCCAATTAAAAAATAGACTTCGTTATTATAAAGCAAGGTATTGAATATTTCGAACAAATCGCGAAATTCGAAACTACCTGTTAGCCAATAAAGGCCTAAAATGCCTAATAATAAACCAAAATCCCCTACACGATTAGTTACAAATGCCTTTTGACAAGCATTTGCTGCAGCAGGTCGTGTAAACCAAAAACCTATTAATAGATACGAACACATTCCAACTAATTCCCAAAAAATATAAATTTGTATTAAATTTGAACTAGTAACTAAGCCAAGCATAGAAGTATTGAAAAAACTCAGATAAGCAAAGAATCTCAAATATCCTTGATCATGAAGCATATAATTGTCACTATAAATAAGAACTAGAATACCAACAGTAGTAATTAACATTAACATAATAGAAGTAAGTGGATCAACCAAGTAACCGAACTCTAAAGAAAAATCATTATTGATGGTCCAAGACCAGACAGCTTGATAGATAGAACTGCTATTTATTTGTTGAATAGATAATTTAATTGAAAAAATCATAACTATAGTTAACAACAAAATACTAGGAAAAGCCCACATACGCCTAAGATTTTTTGTTGTCTTAGGAAAAAGAAGAAGTCCTGCTCCGATTAACAACGGAACTGTAAGTGGAATAAAAGGTATGATCCATGCATTTTGGTAGATATGTTCCATAAAAAATAAAATTTGATTTTCGATTTCCCGGCTTTTACCTCTTTCGAAGGAGGTCAATAAAAAAAACTTAAGATATGCGATAATAGAATTTTATTGCTATTCGAAAGCGAAATTCTTAGAATAAACATTTTTTTATTTATTAATATTCAACTCAAGAAGTTCTAATTGGTCAAATGACCAAATAGTTATTAATGAAAGTAAATACTTAGTTATTAATTAAACTATTAAAACCTATGAATATAGAGAATATCAAAAATTTATACCTTTCATTATTCGTTTGATAAATCCATAAATAGAAAGCTGATCAAAAATTAGACAAAAAGGACGTAAGTCTGATACTGATATGAATTACAAGATCTACTAAGATTCATAATCTAATTTAAGTTAAAAACTAGAAACTCTTTAAATTTGTTTATTCGGAATCAGTTAAGTTATTAGTTCTCTGCAAAACTTTTTGATTGATTGTCTTCTATTTCCAGAACAATAAAGCATATTTATCTTGTTCTATGCTAGCCAGGACTTTACTTTACTTTCGACTTTACATAAAATAAAAATTAAAAATTGAAAAAAACATATCAAAGCATGTCTACTCTAACTAAATAATAACTAGTCTCGTTTCAATAAGAAAGAAAAAAATACCACGTATTTGTTAAAAAGAGTCAAGTTTCTATTAGGTAATTAGGATTAGGTAAGAGGAGCTTACTTAATTCTTTTAAATTTTAACCTTTCAATGTGTTTCTTATGTGACATATAAAAAATATGAAATACAAAAAAGAAAAGTCACATAAGAAGAATAAACAGAAATAGAAGTCTAAAGTTTGCTTCTTTATTTTCTTTTTTATGGTACATCGTATTCAATAAATAGAAATTAGAATAAGAAAAGGGGGAGTCTCTGATAATCTGATAGATAATTTTTAGATATTTCTAGTTTTTTGAGATATTTTATAAAAAAACTTAGAATAAAAAAAGGTCTATAACTAAAAAAAATAGGATAAAAAGATTCCTTTGCTTTGAATACTAGATGTCTTTCACATCCAACTAGAACAATGAATAACCTATTCATTTTTGAATGGCAGTTCCAAAAAAGCGTACTTCAATTTCCAAAAAGCGTATTCGTAAAAATGTTTGGAAAAGAAAAGGATATTCGGCAGCATTAAAAGCTTTTGCATTAGCGAAATCTCTTTCTACCGGGAATTCGAAAAGTTTTTTTATACGAAAAATAAGTAATCAAATCTTAGAATAATATGAATTGATCTGACTCAAAAAAACTTCTACAAAATTTCCTTTAGCATTTCTATTCATAAAAAAGGCGAAAAAAACAATCATTTATTTAATCTAGAAATACAATTAATGCTTTGTATTCATTAAATTTTTGTTGAATTAATCAACATCAAATAGATCCTGCTTCTCTCTTATGATATGTAAACCCACTTTATACGATACTTTTTTGTTTGAAAAGGAGAGGATTTCACTACCCTTCTTTTAGTATGTTTTAGTCTATTTTATCATTTATGGGATGGGGATTCTTACTTTCCCCATCAACCGGCCGGTCCCAATAGCTGATAGAAAAGAAAAGTGGGTTTTAGATCTATGGAAGAACAAACAAAAAAGCTTTAGGCAAAAAGGGATCCTTAATCTTAATAGATAATAGAATTCATTTTATTAAAATCGTTCCCTACCGGATTCTTTATGTTTCTGAATTGTTATATATATTTTTTATCTTTACTTCTATAAAAATATAAAAATTTTTTAATTGTTTTATTCATTTTTTTCTATTTTCAATTTCGATTTTGTGAGATATTATGTACGAAGAATTTTTCTTGGTAAATCAAAATATATCTTTAGAACTTTCTCAAAAATGCTATTGTATATATTCCTATTCCTTAGAAAACAAAAAATTTGGAATGTTTTTATCAAAATATCGCCATTGGGGTCACTCGTTCAATCTCGACGATTAACGAAAAAAAGGCTATTATGATTTCAAACAAGCCGCTATGGTGAAATTGGTAGACACGCTGCTCTTAGGAAGCAGTGCTAGAGCGTCTCGGTTCGAGTCCGAGTAGCGGCACAGCCTTTTACAAATTCTACAAGGTAATCTAATAGCCCTAGAAAAAAGAATAATCACAACAAAATAAATTTAATTCTTAATTTCTAGTTCATAATTTGTAATTGAGGGATTTCTTTTCTTTATATATATATTCTTATGATATTTTTAACTTTGGAGCATCTTTTCAATCATATTTCCTTTTCGATCGTTTCAATTGTAATTACAATTCATTTAATGACTTTAGTAGTCAACGAAATAGTAGAACTAAATGATTCATTAGAAAAGGGTATGCTACTTACTTTTTCCTGTATAACAGGATTATTAGGTATTCGATGGATTTTTTCAGGGCATTTCCCGTTAAGTAATTTATATGAATCATTAATCTTCCTTTCGTGGAGTTTTTATATTATTCATATGATTCCTTATTTTAAAAACCTTAAAAAAATTGTAAATGCAATAACAGCGCCCGGTGCTATTTTTACCCAAGGCTTTGCTACTTCGGGCTTTTTAGCCCAAATGAGGCAATCCACAATCTTAGTCCCCGCTCTTCAATCCCAGTGGTTAATGATGCATGTAAGTATGATGATATTGGCCTATGCAGCCCTTTTATGCGGATCATTATTATCAGTAGCCCTTCTAGTCATTACATTTCAAAACAATATAAGCCTTGTTGGTAAAAAAAAACTTTTATTAAACGAGTCTTTGTTCTTCGGGAAGATCCAATACATCAACGAAGAAAACAATATTTTACAAAGCACCCATCTCTTTTCTCTTAGGAATTTTTATAGGTCCCAGTTAATTGAACAATTCGATCATTGGAGTTCCCGTGTTATTAGTCTCGGATTTATCTTTTTAACCATAGGTATCCTTTCAGGAGCAGTATGGGCTAACGAAGCTTGGGGGTCATATTGGAATTGGGACCCAAAGGAAACGTGGGCTTTTATTACTTGGACCGTATTCGCAATTTATTTACATATTAAAACAAATATCAATTTGAAAAGTGAAAATTCTGCAATTGTGGCTTCTCTAGGATTTCTTATTATTTGGATATGCTATTTTGGAGTCAATTTATTAGGAATAGGATTACATAGTTATGGTTCATTTCTATTAAAAAGTACCTAAATTGAAGAAAGGACCTAACCTGACGAATAAAACTACAGGACGGGGGATATCCCATATACATACAAAAAAGCAAGTTTCGTCGAGAACCATTTCAATCGAGTAGTATAGTGATTCAAATGGTTCTCACAAACGTCAAACTGTCCGATTTTAATTCTAATTAATTCGTTTTTTTGTGTTACATAAAAAAGAAAGTTTCAAATGGAAACTATCTATAAAAAAAATTTGATAGAACAACTTCGACCTTCTCAACGGATAGTGAGAGAACGAAATCCGGGTAAATTCCAATACCTATTACTGGTAGAAAGATAACGAGTGAAACAAATAACTCTCGCGGACCGGAATCAAAAAACGAAGAGTTTGCATTATTTACTAACTTGTATCCATAGAACATTTGGCGTAACATAGATAATAAATAAATAGGAGTTAATATCATCCCAATTGCCATGCCAAAAGTAATTAGGACTTTGGACATGAAAAAAATTTTTTGGCTGGTAATTATTCCAAAAAAGACTATTAATTCGGCAAAAAAACCGCTCATGCCCGGTAACGCCAGGGAAGCCATCGAAAAAGTACTGAAAAGTGTGAATATCTTTGGCATTGAAATGGCTATTCCGCCAATTTCGTCGAGATAAACAAGACGTATTCTATCATAACTGGTTCCTGCTAGGAAAAAAAGAGCAGCACCAATAAATCCATGAGAGATTATTTGTAAAATGGCCCCGTTGAATCCCGTATCCGTTATAGAACTAATTCCTATAATTATGAACCCCATATGAGATACAGAGGAATATGCTATTCTTTTTTTTAAATTACGCTGCCCCGGAGATGCTGAAGCTGCATAGATTATTTGCATTGTGCCCACTATCATCAACCAAGGAGAAAAGATAGAATGCGCGTGAGGTAATAATTCCATATTAATGCGAACCAACCCATATGCTCCCATTTTTAATAGGATTCCGGCTAAAAGCATACAAGTACTATAATGCGCTTCTCCATGGGTATCTGGCAACCATGTATGTAGAGGTATAATCGGCGATTTTACAGCAAAAGCAATAAGAAATCCAATATAGAATATTATTTCTAATCCCACAGGATACGATTGGTTAGCTAATGTTTCAAAATTTAATGTTGGTTCATTAGAACCATATAACCCGATACCCAAAACTCCCATTAACAGAAAAACGGAACCCCCTGCAGTGTACAAAATAAACTTTGTAGCTGAGTATAGACGTTTCTTTCCTCCCCATATGGATAAAAGTAGATAAACGGGAATTAATTCTAATTCCCACATTAGAAAAAAAAGTAAAAGGTCTCGAGAAGAAAATAATCCTATTTGACCGCTATACATCGCTAACATCAAGAAATGGAATAATCGGGAATCCCGAGTAACTGGCCAAGCCGCTAAAGTCGCCAAAGTCGTGATGAATCCAGTCAGTAAAACGGGTCCTATAGAAAGCCCATCAATTCCCAACCTCCAATGGAAATCAAAAAAGCGAATCCAGTTATAATCTTCAGCCAATTGTATTAATGGGTCGTCCGGTTGGAAATGATAACAGAATACATAGATTGTTAATAGGAATTCTAATATACATATACACATAGTATACCATCGAATTACCTTATTACCCCTATGGGGGAGGAAGAAAATTAATAAACTCGCAAATATAGGTAAAACTACAATTAAGGTTAACCAAGGAAAATAATTCGTGGTAAAGACAAAATACACTTAGACTAAAAAACCCGTACTCGAAACAAAATAAGATATATATTTCTATTTCGAGCGCGGGTTTTTGTCGGTAAACAAAAATAAAAAGGATTAAAGTGGAGTTTTCTGGAACGTATCAATAAGCTAGACCCATACTCCGAGTTGTTTCATGCCATAAATAAACTCGAACACTCAAAAAATCGGTTGGACAGGCGGATTCGCATCTCTTACAACCAACACAGTCCTCTGTTCTTGGGGCGGAAGCTATTTGTTTAGCTTTACACCCGTCCCAAGGTATCATTTCTAATACATCTGTGGGGCAGGCTCGGACACATTGAGTACATCCTATACATGTATCATAAATCTTTACTGAATGTGACATTGGATCTATACCTGTTTTTTTGAATCTCATTAGTTTCGGTCTAGTATCACCCTGTATTGTATGTAAATGAATTACATATGCAAAGACCAGACGAATCGATGATTCACCAGAACTTGTCGAATAAACTTTTTTCTGGGTTGGTTTAGAAAGGAGGTCAAAAATACTTTGCTTTCTGAGATTTTTTCTATCTACTTAATAATCTAATTTGAATTTATAACTCTTCAAATTTCTATAATAATAATATAAATACTACTTATTCAACAAATTCGCTTGATTAATACGAGTTGATTTTCTGTTACGATAAATTGCGGAAACAATAGCCGGGCCAATAGCTGCTTCAGCGGCTGCAATAGCTATAACAAAGATGGAGAAAATATTTCCTTTTAGTTGACGACTATCAAAAAAGTCAGAAAACGTTACGAAATTCAGATTAACCGCATTCAATATAAGTTCAAGACACATAAGAGCTCTAACTAAATTTCGGCTTGTGATTAATCCATAGATACCGATAGAAAATAAATAGGCACTCAAAACAAGTACATGTTCGAGCATCATTGAGCAACTCCTTATCAATCTTGATTCATTTAAATATGAACAAAAATATCATTCACTCGAATATACCAAACAAACACAGAGCAAAGAAGTATTTTAGTAATAGATTGACATTCATATTTTTTATTATAATTATACATCAATACATCAATTCTATTTGAATTGAACAGAAATGGATACGAAAAAAGAGAAAACGAATCAAGTTTGATTTGGAGTGACGCGTTTAATTTGAAAGATTTTTAATCTTATTGGCGGGCCACGGCAATTGCACCGATCAAAGCAACTAAAAGAATTATTGAAATGAGTTCAAATGGGAGAAAAAAATCTGTTGATAAATGAATGCCAATTTGTTGACTATTATTTATCAAATCTTGTTCTATAATCTGATTAAATTTTGTAGTCCAAATAATTCCGTACCATGATGTATTTAGAATAGTAGTAACTAATAAAATAAAAATACTGGTACAAACTAACAAAGTAATTCCGTCTCCAAGAGTCCAAAGGCGGAAATTTTTGTCATATTCTAACCCGTTGATGAACATTACAGCAAATATGATTAAAACATTTATAGCTCCTACGTAAATAAGGAGTTGTGCAGAAGCTACAAATTGAGAGTTTGCTAGAATATAGAATAAAGATATACAAACAAGAACCAATCCTAACGAAAAAGCAGAAAAAATGGGATTGGTAAATAATACCACTCCGAGGCCTCCTAATATAAGACCTGATCCCAAAAAGACTAAAAGAAAATCATGTATTGGTCCAGGTAAATCCATTCTGTGAAAAAAAGATATAAAAAATCAGACTCTTTCATGATTTTATTGAACTGACCAGGAGAAAATAAGTTAAGCTGATCGTCTTAAGACACGTTCCTAATTGGAGGCGATTCTAATGGATGCGAATTTATGTAGGTATAGTTAGTGTCCAAATTGGATTCCTTATCGGAAAGGGTAGTTCGAATCTAGTTGAAATCGTTACGGAAAAAATTCCAAGTAAATCTTCAATTTTCATGACCTAATCAAATCAATAGGCGTTATTGTGAGGTTAGTTATTCACAAACAAAAAAATATGTTCAATTTATATAACAACCTTAGTAATAAAAAAAGCTTTTTTTATTTCTTAAGGCAGTTCTTTTTTATTGAATTGAGGCCAATTTAAGATAGTTCGAATTGTGTAATCGTCACTTATTGATATTGGTAAACGGCCTAAAGCAATTTGATTATAATTTAATTCATGACGATCATACGTCGAAAGTTCATACTCTTCAGTCATTGATAAACAATTTGTTGGACAATACTCAACGCAGTTACCACAAAATATACAGATTCCGAAATCAATACTATAATTCAGCAGTCGTTTCTTTCGAATATCCGTTTCCAATTTCCAATCTACAACAGGTAGATCTATAGGACATACACGAACACATACCTCACAAGCAATGCATTTATCGAATTCAAAGTGGATTCGACCACGAAAACGTTCTGATGTGATCAATTTTTCATAAGGGTATTGAATAGTTACAGGTAAACGATTCGCATGGGATAAGGTAATCAGAAAACCTTGACCAATGTACCTAGCCGCTCGTACTGTTTGTTGACCATAATTCAGGAACCCAGTTACCATAGGGAACATATCCTAAATCTCGATAAAAATTTTTGTTTGTTTCTTTTTCTTGTTTGGAACAGGTTATCAATCTAGTTACTAGTGAATAGAAAATATTCTATTTTGCTTATATTTATTATATTTATTATAGTGAAAGGAGTTGGGAAGAAGTTGTTAATAATAAATTACCTAAAGAAATCGGTAAAAGAAATTTCCAGCCAAGATTTAATAATTGGTCCATTCTCAGTCTAGGTAAGGTCCATCTTGTTGTGATAGAAATGAACAAGAACAAAAAAGTTTTCGCTAGTGTAATGAAAATACCAATTGTTGTTTCAACGACTCCATCCCTTGCATTTAGTCCAAAAAGGTCAGTAACGAATATGTATGGAATAGAGAAATTCCAGCCTCCCAAGTAAAGAACTGTTACAAATAATGAAGAAACGAGTAGATTTAGATAGGAAGCAACATAAAATAAACCAAATTTAATCCCTGAATATTCTGTTTGATAACCTGCTACTAATTCTTCCTCTGCTTCTGGTAAATCAAAGGGCAACCTTTCACATTCGGCTAGAGAAGAAATTATAAAAACGAGAAATCCTATAGGTTGACGCCACAAATTCCATCCCCACAAACCATATTTGGACTGTGCTTCAACTATATCAACTGTACTTAAACTGTTAGATAATTCTAGTCGGTGATAAGATCTCATTTATCATCGCTATTCCAGAACCGTACATGAGATTTTCACCTCATACGGCTCCTCGAGGGTCGCGCATAAATCTAAAGACTGCTTCCATATTTTTGAATCTTGAAATTTATGTAGGATAGATAGAGTCAAAAGTAATTGAAAGGTCCCGAATTAGACCAATGGAATTCTGTCTGCTATACTAAAGGGCTTCTGAATTGATCTCATCCTTTACTTTTTTTTATTTTTAATAAATTTATATATATTAGAAATTTTCTTTATTTTCAGTTTTTTTGAGACTTTATTTAAACTCTTTATAAAATACTCTTTTTAGAAATATTAACAGATATCTCACCCTATCCTTTTTGATTACAAAAAAATTGACATGAAGTATACTTAATAGAGTTATAGGAATAATCAAAAATTTTGCAATTGCATTCTTTCTATTTTTTCTTCCTTTTTTATCTAAAAAGGGAAGTAAAGGATTACTTCGTTCCTGATAGTCATTCATTTTAGTGGTGAATAGCAACATACTCTGGATCGGAATTCTGGGGAGTACTACTTGATCATTTCTACTAATTTTAAGCCCCAATTAATATTTCGTTTATGTGGAATTTTTTCCGATAACTTATAAAGTCTCTATTACTAATCCTTTGTGTACCTTGGTGTTCCTAACTATCCACTCATTTTGCTCAATCTTTTCGACAATTCGTATCATGTCATATAGAGTAATACATATAAACGATAGCACGAACTCCAAAGAATGAATCTGTTTAACCCGCTTCAAGCCCTGATAACTAATCAACCAGTCTTGGGATAAATAGGTTTTCTTTACTGCTTCTATTTACTTATATTAACTTTGACGTAATTCTTGTACACAGGAAATGAGACTCAATCTTTTTACTGCGAATTTCGAAGCGGTTTTCTTTCACTCATCTAACTATCTGGTTTAGTTCATCAACCCGAAGGTTTAATAAAAAAGAACGTTCTCTATTTAATGTATTTTAGTTCATTCTTAGAAAACTCTCGAAAGAAAAATTTGTGGAAATTTTATGCCTCAACGAATCACACGTAGAGATATTGATAACACGCATAGAGTTAATGGTATTTCATAACTAATAGATTGGGCAGCAGCCCTTAGACCGCCTAAAAAGGAATATTTATTATTTGATCCATATCCTGACATAAGAAGTCCAATGGGAGCAATACTTGAAATGGCGATCCATAAGAAAACGCCATTGCTGAGATCGACTAGAATAAGCCGATAGCTAAAAGGAATTACCGAATAACTTAATAGAATTGATATGACTGCTATGGAGGGCCCAACACTAAATAAACCCTTATCGCCTCTTGCTGGAAGAAGGTTCTCCTTGAAAAGTAGTTTTGTTCCATCTGCTAGAGCTTGAAGAATTCCCAAGGGGCCGGCATATTCAGGTCCAATGCGTTGTTGTATCCCCGCGGATATTTCTCTTTCTAACCACACAATTACTAGTACACCTATTGTTATTCCCAAAATCAGAATCAAAATAGGTACAAGCATCCATATAGTTCCATAGACTTCTTTTAAGGATTCCAATATGGAAAAAGAATTGATAGCTTGTACTCCTGTTGTATCAATTATCATTTCAACGATCAATTTCTCCCATAATGATATCTATGCTACCTAGTATTGTCATAATATCAGCCAATTTCATTCTTTTAACTAACTGAGGAAGAATTTGCAAATTGATAAAACCGGGCGGGCGAATTTTCCATCTCCATGGAAAAGCACTCTGATCTCCTATTAAATAAATTCCTAATTCGCCCTTGGGGGCTTCGACTCTTACATAAAGTTCTTGTCGCGATAACTCAAAGGTGGGAGCGGGTTTTTTACTAATGAATCTATATTCAAAATTATTCCACTCAGTATCTTTTACTCTATTAAAGCGTCGGATTTCTAAATTCTCATAGGGTCCCCCCGGAATGCCTTCTAGAGCTTGCTGAATAATTTTTACAGATTCCACCATTTCGCCAATTCGGATTAAATAACGAGCTAATGAATCACCTTCCTTTTGCCATTGAACTTCCCAATCAAATTCTTCATAACATTCATAACTATCAACTTTACGAAGATCCCATTCTATTCCGGAAGCCCGTAACATCGGTCCTGACAACCCCCAATTTATTGCTTCTTCTCCACTAATAAGGCCCACCCCTTCGACTCGTTCTAAAAAAATAGGATTTCGCGTAATAAGCTTTTGATATTCAGCAATTGCTGTTAAAAAATACTCACAGAAATCCAAACATTTATCTATCCAGCCATAAGGTAAATCGGCAGCGACTCCTCCGATACGAAAAAAATTATGCATCATTCTCATGCCAGTGACAGCTTCGAATAGATCATATATCAATTCTCTTTCTCTGAAAATGTAGAAGAAGGGCGTCTGTGCACCAATATCCGCCATAAAAGGCCCTAGCCATAATAAATGAGAAGCTATACGACTCAACTCCAACATAATAACTCGAATATAGCTAGCCCTTTTAGGTACTTGAATATTTCCTAACTGTTCTGGTGCATTTATAGTTATTGCTTCTGTAAACATAGTAGCTAAATAATCCCACCGCGTTACATAAGGCAAATATTGTATAATTGTTCGGTTTTCCGCAATTTTTTCCATTCCTCTGTGCAAATAACCTACTATTGGTTCACAATCAATAACATCTTCCCCATCTAAAGTAACAATGAGTCGAAGAACGCCATGCATTGATGGGTGGTGAGGCCCCATATTGACTATCATTAGATCTTTTCTTGTAACTGGTCCAGTCATAAGTTTTTTACGTAGTTCTTCTTTCATGAATTGTTGAAAACGAAAAGAAGTTCATCAAAATTGACGATCGAAAAAATGAAAGAAAAAATTGTTCAAATTAACGTTTTTTTATCGCCCGGATATTCAATTGGCTGATTAATTCTTTATAACGTACTCCATTTTTTTTTGAAAAATAAGCCAGAAGTCGTTGACGTTTTCCCAAAATTTTTCGTAGACCTCTCTGGGATGAATAGTCTTTTTTGTGTAATTCTAAATGTGAGGTAAGTTTGCGTATCTTATTGGTGAAACAGAAGACTTGAAATTCAACAGATCCCTTCTTTTCTTTTTGCGAAATAACTGTCATGAATGAATTTTTTGTCATAACTTTAAACTTTAAAATAATAAATATATATATATATATTATATAATATATAATTTCTATATAATTATAATTTCATTTCGTCAATTTTTTTATTAATTTACTATTTTTATTTTACGAATATGAATTTTACTGATCAGTAATAATAATGCGAGGTATTTTGATCTGGTATACACAAGAATCAATCCGAATTTCCTTATTGATTCATTTTCTGATCTAATTGATACGTCATTGAATTAGTATTCATGTATCAAAAAAGGATGTAAGACAAGGCATGTGCGCAGCTATTTATCCACCCGATATATATCGTAGGGGAAGACAATTGTATCATCAATCAATTTTCAATCGTGGATACATATGTATCCTTAACATACTGAAACGACTACCATTATTAGTATCAAACCAATAGCGATTCATACAAGCTAAATCTTCTAATCGATAATTGGGCCAAAGAAAGAATTTTAATTTAATTAATTTCATTTTATCTCTATCAAGATCTTTGCTTTCATCCAAAAATTGACCACAGGTTTTTACCTTGTTCCCATTGCAAAATACTGCATTTTTATCCACACAATTACTATTCCTTGAATTGAAACAACTTAGAATTCTCAATTCTCTACGCCGTCTAGACGATAAAATATTTTCAGGAACAAGCAAATCATAATGATTTTTGTTTCCATTTTTCGTCATCATTTGATGTCTTGCAATCGATTCCTCAAAATGATTATTATCCATATTTTCTCTGTATCTTTTTTGATTATTTCTTTGTTTCATCTCATGAACCAAAGAAATCCTTATGGTTTGATACATAATAAATTCTACATTATGTTTTACAGGTATACGAACTGGTTCGATAATAAATATTCCCTCTTTTAGGATTTTTGAAAGATTCAAATCCCGGATTAGCATTGGATCCAGAGTTAACTCCTCCTTCTTAATAAAGCCGAAACCGAACTTTGTTGTCATTCTGCTTTCCTTTTCCCATTCAAGTACGGACAGCGCATAATCGAATAATTCCATAGTCAAAGGACTCAGCATCCATTTCAATTGCAAAGCAAAAGATCCTTTCATGAACGCATCTAAGTCTATTTCCCAAGTCCAAATGCTTTTGGGTTGATTTTTCGTTCTACCCATTTTCATATCTGATTTCGTATAAAGTTCTTCCATATATTTTTGTTGGTTTGAGAGAACAGATTCAGGGTTCCCTCGGTTTTGGGCATCTGATGCGAGATCTCTTTGACCTATGGTTTTTTTTTCTTCTTGATTCTCTAATTCAAAAGATTTTTTTTCTTTTTCATTTGATAGTATAAGATCCCCCTTTTTCTTTTGAGTGAGATTTTTATTTTGACTAACATCTTCATTAAAATGAAAAAGAAGTGAATGAATTGGTATAAACCCGGGTTTCATTTTAGATACATTAAAAAATAACTCAAATTGTGGGAATAACCAAGGTATCGGTTTCGATACAGGACGATTTAGTCTTTCTTCATTCATTCCCATCCAATCAAAAAAAGAAAAGAAACCCTTTTGATTGGATGGGTTGATTTCTTTATCTTTATTAATTTTGAGATAAAAAAGACCTTTCGTATCAAAAAATTTTCTATCTGGATTTTTTATATACATAAAATAATCTTTTCTTATAAAATTAGTAATAGGGATACTCCCCCCCGTATCAACAAATTTCGGTTTATGTATGTTGTAATTATATGAGTCCTTCTTATCTTCATAAAAAATCGATTGATATGCTAAAAGATCATATCTATACATTTTTTGAAAATGATCGTTTTTATTTAGCAATAACGAAACCTTTTCCTCTCTTTCAGATGAATCCCGTTTGGTTAAATTTTTCTTTTCAACCTTACAATGTTGATTGACTCTATTTCGCCATTTTTGCGGTACTAATTTAGACCATTTTAGCCCAGATAAATCGTATGGATAATGACTCTTTAACCAATTTTTCCATTGATTCATTCCAGAATTCTGAAGTTTCTTATGCTTTAATTCGGAAGAAATTATTCCTTGTCTTCGAAAATAATCTTTTATTTCATTCTTAAGAAATAAAGACGCTCCGTCATATTGAAGGACAGATCTTAACTTATACAAGTTAATAACCTGGGTTTGTGATAATTTGTAAAATACATAGGCCTGTGACACGAGGGATAATTTAAAAGAAACCTCCGACTTCGTCTGAATCTTATGACGAATACGAGAAGGTGAAAGTTTTTTTTGTATAGTTGAAATACGCTCAATTATCTTTTTCTCTTTTGTATCAAAATTTTTTTTTTTTTTTAATTTACGAAAAAGTTTTCTAATGATCATGGGCCTATAAAGACTATTAGTAAGATGATTAATGATATATGGAAAGCTCTCTAGAAGGATATCCGTGTATACCCTTTCCACGATCCATTTTATAAAATAATGTGATTTACGGATTAATCGATCATTTCTTCTTTTTAATATCTGAAAAAAATTTTTTAGTGATGCTAATTTTTGAGCACCATAACTTGGTTTGTTAGGACTAATATTTATCTTTAGAGTTCGAAATCCGTTTTTCTTGTCTTTTGTAATTCTTTCTATTTGATTTCTGATTGTGCTTGTTCTATCAGTCAGATCTTTAATTTTGATTTCTGTCAGTGAATAATTTGTCCAATCCATAGATCGGGTTTGAATGGATGATTCATGAATAATCTGATTATTGATTATAGAATCTTTTTTTATTTCACTCGAATCCTCTCTCAATTTTTTTGGTTCTTTTTGGACCTTTAGAAACAATAATTTTGTTCTTTCTTTAAAACTTTTTAGAGCTCGAAAACTCCATTTTATAATTGCTTTTTGGAGTTTTTTCAAAGGGGGTCCAAAATAATAACGAAACAAAATACCAAGTCCTACGAGAGGAGAACCAAAAGGACGGTCAGTTTCCAGTCCCCAAATCGTTAAAAAAGAAGCAAGACTTTCCTGCTTTGGATTTGGATCCCTACGAGAAGGTCGTATCTTAGATCGGTGCCAAGGTTTCAGACGGAAAGGAAATCTTATCATTATTTGTATACCCTCTGTGGCCCAGTTTTGAGGAAAAATTCCGTTTCTTCCTGTTTCTAGTACTGGCATACCTTTATAGGTGCATATAAGATGCACTTCTCTATTCATCTCCCTTATATCCTGCTCCCACTCGGACTCTTGGCGTAATAAGAAACGGACAATATTTTTAGCTAGTATCAATGAAGGTAATACAATAGATTTTCTAAGCCTCGACTGAATTAGTAAAATAAAAGCTCTTATTCCATGAGCATAAATAATGACATCATAGAGGTCTGATATTTTTTCTCGTGTCCTGTCTATTCGTTCCATTTCCGGCTGCCCGTCCCGCCCCTTTTCCATTTCATTGACTTCTTTTTGAATTTCTTCGTAGCTTTTGTTTTCCTCCATGTACATTTTTTTTTTTTTTTTCAACCTCTTTATTCTTTTTGCTACGCTTCCTTTTATACCCTTTCTAAAAATGTCTTGTATTAGGTCGGAAATCTCAATTACTGATAATATGAATGGTTCGAAAAGAACATCCCAAGAAAATCCTACTCTGTCGAAAAAAAGTGGGGAATACGGATGTAAGGGAAACATTTTCCCCGTAAGGGTTTTACGTCTTTGAACACGCATAGAACCAGTTATTATGTCTCGACGAAAATCCGCTTCATAGGGATAATCTATCATAGTCACTTCTTCTCTTTCATCAGGCTTCGTCATAGTTTTGATACTAGGGTCGGCATTCTCTGGACCCTGCGTAAAAAGAACTATACGTTTCGCTTTCCTCGAGCGAATTTGATGATCTACTATCCACACTTCCCCCTCTTCCGTTGTTTCAGTTTTTCCGAGTTGTTCTACCTCGCTGAATAATTTGTATGACCATCGGGGGACTTTTTTATTTATTCCAATCGATTTTTTTCGGGTTGTTTTTTCCATGGGAGGAATTATGGCTGTATCGCATATTGTTTGAATGATGGGATCGATTATGACTCTTTCGATTAAAAATTTCAAAACTTTTTCTGGATCTTCTGAATCAATTCGTCTTTGTTCCGGAAATAAAGAAATTCCTTTCCAATTTGATGTTGATTCTTCAGCAAATTCATCGATTAAAAGACTCAATTCTCTTGCTAATGATTTTTTATCCAATGTATATATTTTCTGTCCCAATTTCTCTTCCAATTTCTGGTCCAATTTCTGGACCAATTTCTCTTCCAATGTAGCTATTTTCCCTTCCAATTTCTGATACAATTCTTCAAAATGAAGTTCCTTACCCTTAAAAAGAAGGATACTATGAACTTTATTGAGTTTATTTATCAAATTTGTCTCTATCGAATTTTTGACTGCAGTTTCATTTAGGATTGAAGGTAAAAAAAATTTTTGAATTATTCCACGATAGGATCCGTTTAAGAGAGGATCATATATTTTAGGCAAGTATTCTTCTTTAGTTTTATTATTGCATAATCGAGTCTTTTTTTCGAGTACATCCAGATAAGGAGATCCTCTGTCTAGGGCTTCAATTCTATCTCTAAACTCGTTCCTTAGGCTCCTCCATTTTTTTTCGTTGGTATAAATCCAACAATAATAATTGTGCAGTTCATCATAGAAGAATTTATCCAGTTCATCACAGACGAATTTTTTTGTTGTAAAAAAATAAAAATACATTTTTTGTCGTAGCATTTCAAAAAAAGCTGATAAACTGGATGGATATGTAAAAGAAATTCTTCGTTTTCCATCACTTTGACATGTATAAAAAAAATATTGTGACATTTCGTTTCTTACAGCATGTTCGAATCGATAATTTTTTATATATCGCAACGGGCGATTCCATCGTTTATAGTCGAAAAGAAGACTCACAGGGGGTTTTTCAAACCAGAAGAGGTCTTTATCTTCTTCTGTTAAGTTAAAGTGGAATTCATCCTTTGTTTTGTCCTTTCCATTCACTCGGATCCTTTCCGTTTCATCGATTTTGTCCGGATCCTCCCTTTCTTCCGAAAAAAGGGAAGGAGAAGTATCTTCTTCGGTGAATCCCTCTTGTTCCTGTTTAGTCCCTTTCGTTTCGAAAGTTGTTTCTACATCTCTTTCTTTCTCACTTTCCCCCCTTTCTGTCGTTTTTGAGGTTTCTTGCAGTTTCCTACTAAAAATGGGTGACGGCATTCTGCCTAAAGAGTAGACACAGCTAATAAATAAGAGAATACTAAAGATTCGATCCATAGAACCTATCAAGTCTAACACAAAGTACTTCAATTCTGACACAAGGTCCTTCAATTCTGACACAGAGTACTTGTACTTCTTATACCCCTTAGATCGAATAATTCCATTAAGGTACGTATTAGATCGAATAATCGATCGAATAGAAAAATTTTGCCGTATCCAGACTAATACCAAGCCAACACATTTCATGAAAAAAAAGTGACCAATTAACCAACCAACAAAACTACTTGTTACAAATAACATCTTGTTGTTGCATCGAAACATATAAATGTTGACTAATCTGGCTAACGTTGAACTTGGTAAAACGAAATGGTTGAATAATTGAAAAATGAGATTATTCAGGAATACACATTGAATGCTGAGATTACGCATTGAATTTCTGGTAGTCAATCCATAATCAAAATGATTGCTCCAGAAGAAATTAAACAAAAGATAGGGTAGAGCTAGGAAAGTTATTGTATGAGGTCTACCCAATGCTAGATGCAGAGGCGTATAATAGATCGATATGAACATCATGAGCTGTCCCATAATAAAACCGGTTGTTGCTGCTACCGTCTTCTCGGTTCCGTCTTCTCCTTCTTCCATAACCAGAGTTCGGAGAAGGACGAGATAGGAGGGCCCTATGGAGAATGTGGTCAGAAATCCATAATAGAGTCCGACCACAACGACCGAATTGACTATCTTCATGCATAAGTTACCTAGTAGAAAAAAAATCATGACAAACCCCCTTGTGATTTTGCAATTTCTGAATTATGATTATTATATAATAAGTTTTTACCTTCTTATTATAAGATAATCTTTGACCTTCTTATTTGACCTTATAAAATTAGAAAATTCTATTATTTATATTATTTTCTTCTATTTCTTATTATTTATATTATTCTATTTCTATTATTATATTCATTTCTATTATTATATTAATATTATTATATTCTATATGATTCTATTATATATGATATATGATAAGTTTTTACCTTCTTATCTTATA